GCTTGAACATGAATAACTCCTTTTGGTATTCTACGTGCACTTTTCCGTGCACTACTGCGCCCATTCCTACGTGAACCAACTTTTGGTATAGGTTTTGCCATATTTTATCATTTCATAAAGATAAGTCAGAGATATATGGATATATCCATTTCATGTCAAAACAGATCTTCTGCTTTTATTTGTTCATTGCTTTCTTTAAGATTAGTTTCTTTTCTTTAAGGAGTTCCTTTTAGAATAGAAAGATTATCCTTGTCTTTGTTTATGTCTCGGGTTGGAACAAATTACGATAATTCGTCCCCTCCTACGGATTAGTCGACATTTTTCACAAATTTTACGAACGGAAGCCCTTATTTTCATAGTTGTTATTCCTTAAATTTTTCCGAATCCACTCATTGGAAGAAAATAAGTTTCTTGAAATTTTTGAACCTTGAATTGGATCCCCCTGAAAGGAATCTTGAAGTTGAAAAAAACTACCTAATCGTTCGAATCCTTGTTACGGAGTCTATAAATTATACGCCCCCTGGTTGAATCATAAGCACTTACTTCACTTTTGTTGACTCTATCCCACGGTGGTATACGTATAAAACTCGATCGGATCCTTCCTGAAACATAACCTAGAATCAGATCTTCATTATCTAAAGGAATCCGGAGTGGAAGTGATTCACTAATTAAACCTCCATGAATCTATTTTTGTTCTTTTATTCCCGGTAAAACTTCCTTGACGTATCAACTACTGTAGGGCCGGAGGAGTTCTATTAGACAACCCGTGCTTTTTTCTTTTTTTTTTTCACAAATGGAAAGTTTCGGATACAATTCGGATATCAGACAGATTACCATATATAACACAAAATTTCTCCGCCGATTCCTTCTAGTCGAGCCTCCCGGTCTGTCATTATACCCCGAGAAGTAGAAAGAATTACAATCCCCATCCCGCCTAAAATTCTAGGAATTTGTTGATAGTTAGAATAGATTCGTAGACCGGGTCGACTGATCCTTCGTAAATTTAAAATAGTTCTATATGGTCCTTTCCTATTCCTTCTATGTCGTAGGGTTAAAACCAAAAAATATTTGTTGCTTTCCCGATGTTTCCTTACGTTATCGATAAAACCTTCTCGTAAAAGTATTTTAACAATGTTTTCAGTGATGTTAGTAGATCCTATTCGAATCGTTCCTTTTCTATTCATGTCAGCATTTCGTATAGAGGTTATTATGTCAGCAATAGTGTCCTTACCCATGGTAAACTAAAATTATTGTTGCTCCCGAATTTTGATATAACCAACGTGCTCTTTTTTTTTTACTTAGTAAAGGTATATACGTGAGACACAATCAACTAATAAATCTATGTCATTTAAATACTCTAATTTAAATACTATAACTATATTGAGGTCTCGTCTTATAATACCTCAGGAGCTAATGAAACTATTTTAGTGAAATTTAACTGTCTCAATTCCCGGGCGATCGCACCAAAAATTCGAGTTCCTTTTGGATTTCCTTCTTGATCAATGACAACTGCAGCATTGTCATCATATCGTATTATCATACCGTTGTCGCGTTTGAGTTCTTTACAAGTACGTACAATTACAGCTCTGATCACTTCTGATCTTTCTAGAGGTGCATTTGGTACTGCTTCCTTGATCACAGCAACAATAACGTCACCTATATGAGCATATCGGCGATTACTAGCTCCTATGACTCGAATACACATCAATTCTCGGGCCCCGCTGTTATCTGCTACATTCAAATGGGTCTGAGGTTGAATCATTTTTTTAATCTCTTCTTTCAATGTAACAAAGGACGAAGAAAAAAAGAAATATTGTTTGTCAAAAAAAAAAGGAAACCCACAATTGTTTTTTTTATTCCCAAGACTTCTTTCCTTTGGTTCTATATTCCTATCCTGAAATAATGAATTGAGTTTTTATAGGCATTTTGGACGCCGCTATTGAAATAGCCTTTCTGGCTATATTTTCGGCTACTCCGCTCATTTCATAAAGTATTCTGCCCGGTTTAACGACAGCTACCCAATACTCGGGGGATCCTTTCCCCGAACCCATACGTGTTTCTGTAGGTCTTACCGTAACTGGTTTGTCTGGAAATATACGTACCCATATTTTTCCACCACGGCGTACATTTCGTGTCATTGCGCGGCGCCCCGCTTCTATTTGTCTAGATGTAATCCAAGCGGGTTCAAGTGCTTGAAGAGCATATCTACCGAAACAAATGCGATTACCTCGATAAGATATTCCTTTCATTCTTCCTCTATGTTGTTTACGAAATCTGGTTCTTTTGGGGTTATAGTTGATGGTTGTTTATCAATTCCATCTCTACTACAGAACTGGACATGAGAATTTCTTCTCATCCAGCTCCTCGCGAAAAAAAATGACTAAAAAAAGATTTTATTATTAAGATATACAGGTAGTTAGTGAATAATAGATTGAATCCTGGGATTCTTTGCTTTGAGATTTTATCTGATCTATTAGAAATTTGTATATCTTGTTTGGAT